TAAAAAAAATAAGCTATTCTCCTATTCTGTTTTTTACACCTCCTTTTCCCAAAAAACTTAATTACATTTTTTTTCTTTATAAATAATCTTAATGACGGATCCAAATCCCCCTTTTATGTTTTACAAATAATTAAAACAACGGGGCTTACTTCTTTATATTTAAATTATTGATTTAATTTAGTTTATTTTATTAAATAAAGAATTTAAATTATTATATTCTTCCAAAATCGTGACATTTTTTCCAAAAATCGTGACATTTTTTCCAAAATCGTGACATTTTTTCCAAAAATCGTGACATTTTTTCCAAAAATCGTGACATTTTTTCCAAAAATCGTGACATTTTTTCCAAAAATCGTGACATTTTTTCCAAAAATCGTGACATTTTTTCCAAAAATCGTGACATTTTTTCCAAAAATCGTGACATTTTTTCCAAAAATCGTGACATTTTTTCCAAAATCGTGGCATTTTTTCCAAAAATCGTGACATTTTTTCCAAAAATCGTGACATTTTTTCCAAAAATCGTGACATTTTTTCCAAAAATCGTGACATTTTTTCCAAAAATCGTGACATTTTTTCCAAAAATCGTGACATTTTTTCCAAAATCGTGACATTTTTTCCAAAAATCGTGACATTTTTTCCAAAAATCGTGACATTTTTTCCAAAAATCGTGACATTTTTTCCAAAAATCGTGACATTTTTTCCAAAAATCGTGACATTTTTTCCAAAAATCGTGACATTTTTTCCAAAATCGTGACATTTTTTCCAAAAATCGTGACATTTTTTCCAAAAATCGTGACATTTTTTCCAAAAATCGTGACATTTTTTCCAAAAATCGTGACATTTTTTCCAAAAATCGTGACATTTTTTCCAAAATCGTGACATTTTTTCCAAAAATCGTGACATTTTTTCCAAAAATCGTGTGCAAGGAATTTGGAAAAAATGTCATCAAAAATGCCCACTTTTTTCTGGAAAAGCCCGAATTTATATTAAATGATTTATTAATTAATAATTATTTAAATATTATTATTATACTAATTTATTTATGTTGATTATCTATTAATTAATATATATTAAGTTAATATTATTATACGAAACTTTTTAAAAAAAAGAAATATCTATTAGTAAAAACTATATATAATATACATTTATTTATATTATTTTAATTCAATATTTTTATTCATTAGTTATAATTTAATTAATATTAAAACATTCTAATAATAATATATAAATATATAATATATTTAATTTAATATTAATAATAATATATAAATATATAATATATTTAATTTAATATTAATAACAATATATAAATATATAATATAACTATGTAATAATAATTATAATAATAATAATATATATATATATAATAATGTATATATATGTAATAATAATAATAATATATATATATATAATAATAATATATATATATATAATAATATTTAATTAAATATAAAATAAATAAATATATATATATAATAATAATAATATATATATATATAATATATTTAATTAATTTTAATTATTTATTTTACATTAATTAAATAATTAATAAAAAAAAAAAAAAAAAAAAACTTATTTTTATGGATATATTGGATCTTCCTTCCTTATAAAAAATTATAATTTTTTATAATAAAATTACATTATTAATTTAATTAATTATATTATATATATTTATTATAAAAAAATTTATTTATATAAATCTATTAATAATATATATATATATAATATATTTATAGTATATATTATAAATTATTTTAGATTTTTATTTTATAATTTATATTTATTAATATTATTTCTTGTGTATAAAATTTATTTATATTAATATGTAATTATTTATTAATATGTAACAATATCCTATTTATACCTAATTTTATTAAATAAATATATTACATTATTTTATATAGGCTAAAATAGTTTAAAATTTAATTTATCAAAATAACATTAAAATTAATTAACTTCAAAATTAATGGTGGTTTTACTAATAAAAAAAATAATTTTTCAAAAAAAAACCTTAATCTGTTCCGTCATTAAGATTATTACAAGAGAATTATTTGATCAAAATAAGGGGGAAGGTTTTTAAGTGAAAACGGATGTAAAATTTTAAATAGGGGGTTGGTTTAAAAAGTTGCACAGGGGGTTTTCAGTGTTTATAATTAAAAAAGTTATTGGGGGGTAACTTTAGTTAATTTAAAACAATAGGAGTAAAGTGATGTGCCAGCATTCGCGGTTACACATCATCCTTAATTCTTCAATTTTAATTCGGAAAATATTATATATAAGGGTTTTATGTATTTTAATGGGGGTGAAATATATTAAAATTTATTTATATAGAAAATTTTCAAAATTTTGGGTTTAAACTAGGATTAGATACCCTATTATTTGAATTTAGTTAATTTTTATTTTAGGAATTTGTTTATACAAAAAATTAAATTGATTTGGCGGTTTTTTAATCTTTTTAGAGGAACCTGTTAATTAATTCGATAATCCACGATTTTATTTACCTTAATTTTCTTGTATATCTCTATAGTTGAATATATTTTGAGGTTAATTTTCTTTTTTTTACTAAATTATAATTTAGGTCAAGGTGCAGTTATTTTAAGGTTTAAATGGGTTACAAAAATTTTGGTTTGTAGTCAATTAAATTGGTTTTAGTTTAAAATTGGATTTAAAAGTAAATTTTTTTATTAAAAAAGTTGAATAATGCTCTGAATTATGTACATATCGCCCGTCATTCTCATTAAGTGACACAACTCGTAACAATGTAGATGTATTGGAAAATGTATCTAGCAGATAGATTCATGGCGAAATAATTTTTTACAATAATTACTTTAACTGTTCAATTCAGTTTTGTCTGAAGAATTTAATTTTATTTTTAGACAGGCTTAATTTTAAAAATTATTTTTTGTTAATCAATTTTTTGGTATAATTAAATAAAATTTTAACTGTAGGGGAAAGTTAAATTTTGAAAATAATTATCTAGAAGAAAACTTATTTGTTGTACCTTTTGTGTCAGGGTTAATTTATTTATTTTAATTAGTTTATTTTTCCCGAAAGTTTAAGATCTTAATTAATTTAATTTTTGTTGTAGCAAAACCATTAATAAAATTAATTAAGTTTTGAAATGAAAATCGGTTGAATTGATATCTGGTTGATTTGTAACTAAATTGAATTTAGGTGGTTTAATTTAGTTTAAATTTAATTTTTAAAATTAATTTTAACCACTAAATTAAGTTGGGTTAAGCTAATTTAAATTATTAAAAATTTATTTAAAAAAGAAATTGTAGGATTAAAATTTTTTTTCTAAATAAATTTGTTTTAAATTATTCTTTTGATTGTTAACTATTTAATTCTATACAAATTTATTAAATCAATTTACAACATTTTTTAATAATGATTAAATTAGTAATTTTAAATCTTAACTTTATGAATTCAGCAAATTAATCTTCTGTCTGTTTATCAAAAACATTTCTTTTTGTGAATTATTAAAGGTTGGGCCTGCTCAATGATTTATTTAAATAGCTGCAGTATTTTAACTGTACAAAGGTAGCGTAGTAATTAGTCTTTTAATTGAGGTCTCGTATGAATGGTTTGACAAGAAGGGGACTTTATTGAGTTAATTATATAAATTTTATTTTTTAGTTAAAAAGCTAAAATTTTTAAATGGGACGATAAGACCCTTTAGATCTTTAAATTTTTACTATTTAAATTAATTTAAGGTTATTTAAATTTTATTTGTAAAAAATTTTTTGTTGGGGAGACAGATAAAATTTTAAAACTTTAATATTTTTTTACATAGATTTATGGATTTTTGAACCTTAATTTAGGGTTATTAAAATTAGATACCTTAGGGATAACAGCGTAATAAATTTGTATAGTTCTTATAGATAAATTTGTTTACGACCTCGATGTTGAATTAATCTAAAGTTTTGGGGCAGAAATTAGAATTTTAGGTCTGTTCGACCTTTAAAAGATTACATGATTTGAGTTCAAACCGGTGTAAGCCAGGTTGGTTTCTATCTATTTAAATTTTTATTTAATTAGTACGAAAGGACTTTTAAGTTAGGAAAATTTTCTGCCAATTTGGCAGATAAGTGTTTTAAATTTAGAATTTAAAAATGTATAACATATACATTTGGTATATGTTTTTTTTAAATTTTTTGATTTTAATGGGGTTAATTTTAATTTCAGTGGCTTTTTTTGTTCTTCTAGAGCGTAAAGTTTTGGGCTATATACAAATTCGTAAAGGTCCTTTCAAGGTGGGATTTTTGGGTTTACTTCAGCCTTTAAGTGATGCTATTAAGCTTTTTTCTAAAGAATCTTATTATATTTATTTTGGAAATCTATTAATTTATTATTTTATACCTTTTTTGGGGTTAGGTGTATCAATAAATATGTGGGTTCTTTATCCAAATTTATTTAATTTTATTAGATTTCCTTTAGGTCTTTTATTTTTTATTGTTTGTTCAGGGTTTTTAGTTTATGGAATTTTATTGTCTAGATGAGCCTCAAATTCCTCTTATTCTTTAATTGGGTGTCTTCGTTCAGTTGCTCAAGGAATCTCTTATGAAGTTTGTATATTTTTAATTATATTTAATTTTATTTTTTTTTTTAGAAGATTCAATTTAACTAAATTTTTCTTTTCCCAACAGATGAATTGATTTATTTTAATGGGTTACCCTATATTTTTAATTCTTTATGCTTGTATACTAGCAGAGACAAATCGGTCTCCTTTTGATTTTTCTGAGGGGGAGTCAGAATTAGTGTCTGGATTTAACACTGAATATAGTTCATTTAATTTTTCTTTTATTTTTCTATCTGAATACACTAACATAATTTTTATAAGATTTTTATTAAGATTAATATTCCTTGGGGGGGATTATTTTTCTTTATTTTTTTTTTTAAAAGTTATATCAGTAAATTTTGGGTTTATTTGAATTCGAGGTTCATTCCCTCGTTTGCGATATGATAAATTAATAATAATTTGTTGAAAGATTTATTTACCAGTCACATTAAATTTTTTTTTCATTTTTTTAAATTTAATGATTTTCATTTATTTAGCTCCATTTAATTTAGTAAAATTAATAAAAAATTAATTTTAAGTTGTATTTTCAAGATACACAATAATTTAACTAATTCGTAATTTTATACAGGAATGGATTTACAAGAAAGTAAGAAAAGTAAATTACTGTTAGAATTTGCCCGATTAAAATAAAAGGGGGTTCAACAGGTTTAGCTCCAATTCATGTTAATAATATAAATGTTCTACAGAAAATTAAAAATAAGATTTTTTTAACTAAATATATTCTTGATCTTTTAAATTTTAAATTTATAGTAAATGGTAAAGTTAAAATAATAATAATTGATATAAATAATGCTAAAACTCCCCCTAGTTTGTTAGGGATTGACCGTAAAATAGCGTAGGCAAATAGAAAATATCATTCAGGTTGAATATGTGGGGGGGTTACTATAGGGTTAGCTGGTGTAAAATTTTCGGGGTCATTCAATAGGAAAGGTGTTTTAAAGTTAATAAATAAAAATATAAAAAAAACTAATATAAATCCGTATAAATCTTTAATTGTAAAGTAAGGATGGAAGGAAATTTTGTCAATTTTATTTTTTAAGCCAAGGGGATTCGATGATCCTTTTTCGTGTAAAAAAATTAAGTGAAATATAATTATTAAACATAAAATAAAGGGTAAAATGAAGTGAAATGAAAAAAATCGGTTTAAAGTAGGATTTTCTACGGAGAATCCTCCTCAAATTCATGAAACTAATGTATTTCCTAAATAGGGAATAGCTGATAAAAGATTGGTAATTACAGTGGCCCCTCAAAATGATATTTGACCTCATGGGAGTACATAACCTAGAAAAGCTGTAGCTATAAGAGTTAATATAATAAGTGTACCTGAAATTCAGACTTTTTTTTTTAAAAATGATCCGTAGTAGATCCCTCGTCCAGTGTGGATAAATATAAAGAAGAAAAATATAGAAGCCCCATTAGCGTGAATAACACGAGTTATTCAACCGAAATTTACATCACGGGTGATATGAATTAAACTATAAAAGGCATTGTTGATTCTTGGTGTATAGTGTATAGATAGAAAAATACCTGAAATCAATTGAACTAATAAACATACCCCTAGGATTGAACCAAAATTTCATCAGTATGAGATATTAGAAGGGGTAGGCAGGTTAATTAAGAAATTATTAATAATTTTAAAATTTTTTTTCATAAGTTAATTTAAAGAATTTTTCTAACTTCGATTTACAAAATCGATGTTTTTAATAAACTATTAAATTTTTACAGTTAATAGTTTATTAAAAATTTTAGTTTTGGATATTAAAGATGCATGTGTGTTTGACTGAATTTTTTTTTTTTTTCTTTTTTTTTTTTTTTAAAAAAAAATTTAAATTTAATTAATTTTCAAAATAGATTAATTTTTATTAAAATTTCTTTTATTTTTCCATAAGTTATTTTTAATGGTCCTTCAAATGAATTAATTAAATTTGAGATTCTTACAAGTGAAATTAAAATTAATATTGTTACGTTGAAAAATAATAAAATTTTATTTGATGAAATGATTTTTGAAATTGCTTTCTTTTCTTCATTTTCTTCTAGGGTTATCATTTGTTCTATTCATTTGTGTTTAAATAAGAAGTTGTAATCTATTTTAGTTAAAATAAGAGTTCTTAAAATTAAAATAATTGTAATTGTTAATTTAATTGATCAATAAAATTTTTCGTTAGAAGAGATTCTTGATATGTACATAAATATAATTATTAATCCTCTTCTAAATGTTACAAATAAAATTATGGAGTATCAAGAGTTTTTAGTAAATAAAATTGTTAATATTCTAGTTAATATTGATTGAATTATCATATGTAGTTTCTTAACATAATAGGGTGTTTATTACATACAATTAGTATTGCATTTGATATTATTATTGCTTGAATAAATTTAATTCCCGATTTATTTTAACTTAAAATTAAATTTATTTATCTGAAACTTATGTATATATTTTTTTTTATAATAATTTTTAATTTAATAGCTTTAAGTTTGGGTTCGAAAACATTATTTGTAAGTTTAATTATATTGGAATTTATTTTTATTACTTTATTTAATATATTTTATTTATATTTAAATTTTTTTAATTTTGAATATAGATTAGGTTTAATTTATTTAATTTTAGGTGTAGTTGAATCTAGTTTAGGTCTATCACTTTTAGTATTTTTAGTACGTAAAACTACCTATATATACGTTAATAGCTTTAATTTATGTTAAGTTATTTTTTTTTATTAATTTCTTTGACCCTTTTAAGTTTAAAAATGAATTTATTTTTTTTAATCTATTTTTTTTTTTTCATAAACTTAGTTTTTTTAACTTCGGCTGAAGCTAAGGATTTTTTTAGTTATATTAGATTTAATATAGGTTTAGACTATTATTCATTTTGTATAATTTTGTTGACTTTTTGGTTATTTATTCTTATAATATATGGTATATTAAATTTGAAATTATTATATTTTTCTTACTTAAGGATATTAGTGTTTTTAATGTTTTTTTTTTTTGTTTCTTTGTTTTGTAACATTAAGTTTTTTTTCTTTTTATATTTATTTTGAATGTGAATTTTACCTGTTTTTTTTTTAATTTATGGTTGGGGTTATCAACCTGAACGTGTGTTTTCTAGTCTTTATTTTTTTTTTTATACTTTATTTAGTTCTTTACCTTTATTAATTCTTATTTTTAGTTTAAGCAATTTATTGGGTTACTTTTATTTTTATATTGATTTTTCTTCAGAAAATTTATTTTTATTTTTTTTTTTTATTTTTTCTTTTTTGGTGAAGTTACCTATATTTTTTTTTCATCTTTGGCTTCCCAAAGCTCATGTAGAAGGACCTACTATTGGTTCAATAATTTTATCAGGGGTTATATTAAAGTTGGGTGGTTATGGTTTAATTCGTGTTTTATATATATTTACTAGTTTAGTTAATTGTTATTCTTTTTTTTTTATAACATTAAGTTTAATTGGTGCTTTATATGTAGGTTTATTTTGTTTATTACAATCAGATTCAAAGGTATTAGTTGCTTATTCTTCAGTTAGTCATATAAGTTTAGTAATTTGTGGTTTAATGAGTCTTAGTTGATACGGTTTTACTGGTTCTTTATACTTAATGTTAAGACATGGTTTAATTTCTTCTGGTCTTTTTTATTTTGTAGGTTGTTTATTTGATCGTTTAGGAACTCGGAGTATATTTTTGATAAAGGGTTTAATTAATTTATCACCTTCATTGGTTATATTTTTTTTTTTGTTAGTAGTTAGTAATATATCTTGTCCTCCTAGATTGAATTTAATTTCTGAACTTTTAATTTGTTTTTCTTTGATAGGTTGAGATTATTTAAGTTTAATTTATATTTTTTTTACTTTATTTTTTTCTGCTTGTGCTATAATTTGTTGATTTAGATTTGTTAGTCATGGTTATACCTTTGGTCTTGTTCTTAATTTAGATTCAGGGTTTGTTCGTGAATATTATTTATTTTTTATACATTTGACACCTCTTTATTTATTTTTTTTAAATTTAGATTTTTTTATTTTAGAATCGAATTTGTTTAAATAAAAATTCCTTTTGGGACTTTGGAGATTCAAATAAGGATTTGAAAAAGTTGTTTGTTTTGAAAAATAAATTTTTTTTTTTTTTTGTGTTTATTTTATTTTTTTTAGTTGGTTTAATATTTCATTTATATCAATTAAGTTTATTATTAACTTATAATTTCTTTTTTATAAATTCTTGTAATTTTAGATTAATTTTTCTTTTAGATTGATTAAGTTTGATGTTTTTATCAGTTGTATTTTTGATCTCTGGCTGTGTATTTTTATATAGACTTGGCTATATATCGGGTGATTCTTATGTAATTCGTTTTTATTTTTTGGTTTTTATATTTGTTTGTAGAATATTTTTTTTAATTATGATACCTGATTTAATATGTTTAATTTTAGGTTGGGATGGTTTAGGCTTAGTATCTTATTGTTTAGTAATTTATTATCAAAGAGATGTTAGATTAAGTTCGGGTTATTTAACTTTATTCATTAACCGTTTAGGTGATTTATTTTTAATTTTAAGTATTTGTTGATGTATAAATTATGGTTGTTGACATTATTTCTATCTTTTTACATTTGATAATTTAAACATTTATATAATTTTTTTTTTAATTTTGGCTTGTTTAACTAAAAGTGCTCAGTTTCCTTTTTCAAGTTGATTACCAGCAGCTATAGCTGCTCCTACTCCGGTTTCTTCTTTAGTTCATTCTTCTACTTTAGTTACTGCTGGTGTTTATTTAATTATTCGGTTTAGAAAATTTTTGAGTTCTGACTTAATTTTTTTTTTAATTAATTTAAGTCTTTTAACAGTTTTGCTTTCCGGGTTTGGTGCTTTATATGAAAATGATTTAAGGAAAATTATTGCTTTTTCTACTATGGGTCAACTTAGTTTTATAATTTTTTCAATTGTAATAGGATCTCATTATTTAGGTTTTATTCATTTATTAATTCATGCTATTTTTAAATCTCTTTTATTTTTATGTTCTGGAATTTTTATTAGACTATTAATAGGTTCTCAAGATATTCGTAATATGGGTAATTTGGGTTTACAAAGACCTTTAATTAGATCTTGTTTTCTAATTTCTTTATTTAGTTCATGTGGTGTACCATTTTATTCAGGTTTTTTTTCTAAAGATTTAATTATTGAGTTAGTTGTTTTATCTGAAATTAATTTTTTTTATTTATTAATTTTTTTTTTTTCTATTTATTTAACTTTAGTTTATTCTTTTCGTTTATTTTATTTTTTGTTTATTTGTAAAATTAATTTTATAATTTTTAATTTAATTGATAATAAGTATATAAAGGTTTCTTGTTTATTTTTATTATTTATATCTATTATTTTTGGTTCATGTCAATTTTGACTTTTAGATTTATGTTATGTAAATGTATTTGATGAATATTATAAATTTTTAATTATTTTTTTTTTTATTTATTTTTTTATTTATTTTAATGTATTTACTATATTAAATATGAATTTAAGTTCTTTTATTGTATATTTTTTAAGTCAAATATGATTTTTACCTTTTTTTTCTTCTACCTTTATTGTTTCCAAATTTTTTAATAAAAGAAATTTTTTATTTTCATTAATTGATTTGGGTTGAACTGAGTATTTAGTTTTTACAACCATTTATAATTTAATTAAAAATTTAAATATACACTTGGATTCTTTACATTTAAATTCTTTAAAAATATATATACTTTCTTATTTAATATTTATTTTTTTTATTTTAATAATTTATTCAGGTAGCCTAATTTTAAAGTTGATCATTGAAAATGCTTACAAACAGTTTATGTTTTGAATAGTTTAAGAAATATAATTATTTAGTTATTGAAAATAACTGGTTTTATTTAAACTACATAAACAAAACTTAACAATTTAAAGTTTTTAGGAAGTTAGCGGCTTCCTTTTAAACTTCGTTTAACTAGATTTTTAATCATTTTTTTTATTAACAGTAAAATGCTTCTTTTTAGCTTTAGTTAAAGTATAGGAGATTTTAATCTCTTAAATTAAGTCGAAATTAATTGTATATTTTACTTCTTTACTATAATAAGAGAAACAAATATGTACTTTTTAATTGCAATTTAAATGTTATAGTTAACTATTCTCCTTATTTTGCTCATTCAATTACTCCATTAATTCATTCATGGTATAATCCGTAAGTAATAATTATTGTAATTAATATTCTAGCAATTGTTCATTGATAAATTTTTATTATTTTAATTGAAACAAAAATAGGTAATATAATCGCGATTTCAATGTCAAATATTAAGAAAATAATTGCGATTATAAAGAAGTGAATAGAAAATGATATACGTGAGGATGAAAAATTTTTGAATCCACATTCAAATGGTGAACTTTTATTTACGTCTAAAATTGATTTTTTTGAAATTAAAAATGAAGCTGTAATTAATAAAGTTAAAATAAAAACTGTTATTGATAATCTTTTAATTATTAAAATTTTTTCTTTTAATTAAAACCTTTTAATTGGAAGTTAAATATACTTTTTATACTAAAGAAAAATTTGTTTCATCAATAAATTACTAGGTATAGGAATAATCAAACTACATCAACAAAGTGTCAGTATCAAGCTGATAGTTCTAGTCTAAGGTGATTAACTCTATTTGATTTAAGTGTATAAATTCTTTGAAGAGCTGTAATGATAAATATGGTTCCAATAATTACATGAATTCCGTGAAATCCAGTGGTTAAAAAAAATGAGGACCCAAAAATTGAGTCAGAAATTGTAAAACTTGAATTTTTATATTCCCATCATTGTAGAAATGAAAAGTATAATCCTAATATAATTGTAATTAGTATTCTTTCAATTGTTTGTTTAAGCTTTTTTCTAATTAATGCTTGATGAGCTCATGTAATAGATGCTCCTGATCTAACAAGTACAATTGTATTTAATAATGGAATCTCTAAGGGGTTAAATGGATTAATACCTTTTGGTGGTCATTTAAGACCAATCTCTATTGAAGGGGCTAAACTTGCATGGAAAAATCCTCAGAAAAATGAAATAAAAAACATAACTTCTGATAGGATAAAAAGAATTATTCCTATTTTAATTATTTTTTTTACAATAATTGTATGGTCACCTTTGATGGAGGACTCTCGTTTAACATCTCGTCATCATTGATATAAATTTAATATTAAAATTATTAATGAGAGATTTATTAATAAAATATCTTTTTTATTTATTAAGTTAACTGTTCTAATTAATAAATTTATTAAAGCGAATGATGAAAGAATTGGTCATGGTCTATTAGTTACTAAGTGAAATGGGTGATTTTTTTTCATATGGAATTTCTGAGGAATATATTGTTATTAAAATAGTAAATACATAGGCTTGAATTAGGGCAACTGTTATTTCAAATAGTATAATTGCAATTTGTAAAGTAATAATTAAGGTGATTCTAGAAATTCTATTAATGTTACCTAAGAGAGTTATCAGGAGGTGACCTGCAATTATATTTGCGGTAAGACGTACACTTAGGGATACAGGTCGAATTAGGTTACTTAGAGATTCTACTAAAATTATGAATGGTGCAATTGGAGTTGGTGTGTTTAAAGGTAGAAGATGAGCAAATATAAGGTTAGTGAATTTTGTTCAACTAAATGTTATTAGGGAGAACCAAATTGGTAGCCCTAGGGCTAGGGAGATAGAGAGGTGACTTGAGGGGGTAAAAACGTAAGGAGTTAACCCTGATATATTTATAATTAAAATGAAAATAAATATAGTTTTTATATTATTAATAAATTGATTATTAAAAAAAATAAATTTTATTTCTTTTTCTATAAAATTTTTTAGAAGATTTTTGATTATAGAATTTCGTGATTCACTGAATCAAAACTTGTTAGGTAATATTAATATTGTTAATATTAATATAATTCAGTTAAATTGAAATAATAGAGTTGTTGAAGGGTCAAATGAAGAAAATAGATTAGTTAACATTTTCAGTTATTTTTTTTTCAAAAAATAGATTTTTTAATTTTCTTTTTTATTTTTTTTTTTTTAAATTGTAAGTATAATTTGATTATTATATAAAAAATTGTTATTGAGGTTAAAAGTAAATTTAATGTTCAGGAGCATGGAGATATTTGTGGAATAAAGAAATACTTTCAAGTAATTTTAATTTGACATGTTAATGTTTTTTTTAAACTAATTTCTCTCATTAAGAGCATTCTTTAACTTGCTATAAATTGGTTTAAGAGACCATTACTTAATTTCAGTCACTTAATGCGTAACTGATTCACTTAATAAATTTATTTAATTTAATTGATTCTAATATGATGGGTATAAATCTATGGTTTGTTCCACAAATTTCTGAACATTGTCCTATGAAGATACCGGGTTTTTTAATTATTAATCTAGATTGATTAATTCGTCCTGGTACGGCATCTATTTTGATGCCTAAACATGGAATTGTTCAAGAGTGAAGTACATCTCTTGAGGAGAAGATTATACGAATTTGAGTTAAGAAGGGGGCTTTTATTTTATTATCTACTTCTAATAAACGAAAATCATTTTTCTTATTATATTTTATGTAAGATTCTAGTTCTTTACAAAATTTGTCTGAATATTCATATCTTCAATATCATTGGTGTCCTATTGATTTAATTGAAATAGTAGGATTAATTAATTCTTCTATTGAATATAAAATTTTTAAAGAGGGGATGGCAATAAGGAAAAGTACAATTGTGGGTAAAATCGTTCATCATGTTTCAATTATTTGATGTTCATTTATATTCAAGTCAATTAACTTATTTCAGAGAAGTGAATTTAAAAGGATACAAATTAAGATTGTAATTGAAGTAATAATAGATATAGTATGATCATGAAAATATACAAGTTGTTCTATAGTAGGTCTGTATGCGTCGGGTAGATAAAACTTAGTCCATTTAATTTCTAAAAGAAATAAAGGATTTCATAAATGAATTTTAAATTCATTACACTATTCTGCCATTTTAGAATTTAGACAGAATAGGTGTTTCATTGAAAGAGTGTTCTCTAGGAGGGAAGTTTAATTTTCATTCGATTGATTGTGGTATATTGTTTTTGAATAAAATTATACGTTTGTAAGTTAAGCTTTCTCAGGTGATAAATAATAATATTAAAATTCTAATTATTGAAATTATTGATCCTAATGATGAAATAAGATTTCATAAAGTGTATATATCTGGGTAGTCTGAATATCGTCGTGGTATTCCCGTTAATCCCAGAAAATGTTGAGGAAAAAAGGTTAAGTTAACTCCGATAAATATAGAAGTGAATTGGATTTTTAGTCACTTATTGTTTAATGAAACACCTGTAAATAGGGGGTATCAATGAATGAATCTGGCTACAATAGTAAAAACAGCTCCCATTGAAAGTACATAGTGGAAATGAGCCACTACATAATATGTATCGTGTAAAATGATATCGATAGATGAATTTGCTAATATAACTCCTGTTAATCCACCAATTGTAAATAACAAAATGAATCCAATAGATCAGATTATTTGAGGTGAAAAGTTAATTTTGGATCCATAAATTGTGGCAATTCAACTAAAGATTTTAATTCCAGTAGGTACTGCGATAATTATAGTTGCTGATGTAAAGTAAGCTCGTGTATCAATATCTATACCAACAGTAAATATATGGTGGGCTCATACAATAAACCCTAAAATTCCAATAGCGATTATTGCATAAATCATACCAATTGACCCAAAAGTTTCTTTCTTACCTCTTTCTTGTATAATAATATGTGAAATTAATCCAAATCCTGGGAGAATTAAAATGTACACTTCAGGGTGTCCAAAAAATCAAAATAAGTGTTGGTATAGGATAGGATCCCCACCTCCAGTAGGATCAAAAAATGAAGTATTTAAATTTCGGTCAGTTAAAAGTATTGTGATTGCTCCTGCTAACACGGGGAGTGAAAGTAGGAGAAGAATGGCTGTGATTAAAACTGATCAGCAAAATAGGGGTATTTTTTCTAATGGTAAATTTTTTGATCGTATATTAATAATTGTAGAAATGAAGTTGATAGCTCCTATAATAGATCTAACTCCAGCGATATGTAATGAGAAAATTGTTAGGTCAACTGAGGGTCCGGAGTGGGAGGATACTCTAGATAGTGGTGGGTAAATTGTTCAACCTGTACCTGATCCAGATCCTACAAGGGATCTTGCAATTAATAAGATTAAAGAGGGGGGTAGAAGTCAAAATCTTATATTATTTATTCGGGGGAATGCTATATCTGGGGCACCGATTATTAGGGGAACTAATCAGTTTCCGAAACCTCCAATTAAAATTGGTATTACTATGAAGAAGATCATAATAAATGCATGGGAAGTAACTAGTACATTGTAAATTTGATCGTTTTTAATTAGTCTTCCTGGCTGTGTTAATTCTGATCGAATTAGAATTCTTCTTATTGTTCCAATTAATCCAGATCAGATTCCTAAGATAAAGTATAGGGTACCAATATCTTTGTGGTTAGTTGAGAGTAGTCATTTTTTCATCTAAAATAGGGTGTCTGATTTAGGTGATAAACTGTAAATTTATTTAAGGGTCCTCCCTCCTATTAATTTAAGGTTTAAATTTTTTTTAATCTATTTTTAACTTTGAAGGTTACTAGTTTATTTAACTTAAATCCTTGGAGGTGAGGATAGATTCAAAAATTATTTAAAATTGACTTATATTCAAAAATGATTATAAATTGCAAATTTATAGGTGAATTTAATTCTAGGTCTTATTTTAGTATACTCATAAATTGATTACAGCAATTAAGATAATTAAGTTAATAGCTGACAAATTTTTCATTCAAAAAATTTTATTATTCTTTTTTTTTACGTAGAAGTTAGAAAATGAAAATGAGTTAACCTGGATATACACAAACATGGAAATTACTGATGTAATTACTATAATTCTGGGGAGAATAATAGAATTTTTAATTAATTCATTTAAAATAATTCATTTAGGGAAAAATCCTCTTAGAGGAGGGAGACCTCTAATTGATAATAAATTTAGGTTTATAACTAATTTTATTTTTAAAGGTATATGTATTATCTGATTTGTGTAAATAAGGTTGTTTAATTTAAAAAAGAATATGGTTTTTAGGTTTAGTATAGAATAAATGATTATAAATGTCAGACTAATTTTTTTTCTTAACAAGAATGAGGAGGTTATTCAAGTTAAATTAAAAATAGATGAATATGCTATTAATTTTTTTAAATTTAATTGGTCGATTCCTCTAATTCTACCTACTATTAGGGTTATAGTTAAAGGTAAAATAAGTATTTTTAAATCAATTAACCTGTTGATTAAAACCATTGGGGGGATTTTAATTAACGTAGACAAAATTACGCATTCTATTCATCCTAAATTAGATATTATTATGGGTTTTCAAGTATGGAAGGGGGGTATACCAATTTTAATTATTAGACTAATTAGGGTTATTAATCTATTTAAATTAGTTTCATTTAATCTATTTCATAGGATTGAGAAGATTAAAATATATGAGGAAGTTCTTTGGATAATAAAATATTTTATTGATTGGTCATTAATTTTATTTTTAGATATTAATGGAATTAATATAAATAAGGCTGTTTCTATTATAATTCAGATTGTTAGTCAATTATTTCTTCTTAGGGAAATTAATTTTCTTCTTAGGGAAATTAATGTTGTTATAAAAATTACATAAATAAATATTATTTTAGAGGTGTTTAATTTAATTAAAAAGAGATAATAATCATAGTTGGGTTATGGGCCCAATAGCTTAAATTTTAGCTTATCTTTTTATAAAATGTTGTTTAGCATAAAGAATTTTGATTTCTTAGGTATTAGTTTATTCTAATTTTTATAATTTAGAAAGAGAAAAATTTATTTCTTGATTTATTCTATCAGAATACTCCTTTAATCAGGCATCTTTCT